AAAATGATAATATAATATTATAATTATATATAATTATAATATAATTCATTATAATTATATATAATTATAAAAAAATGAAACATGAAACATATGTATATAATGAAATATATATAATGGATAAAAAGATATAAAACCGAAAATTATATATTATATATATAAAATAAATTAAAATTCTAAATTAATAATAAATCAATTCTAATCTAAATACAACTAAATACAAATAATAAGAAAGTATATAACTATAATATATTATTAAGAGTACATATACTCTTAATAATATATATATAGTTAAATAAGAAAAAATAAGAAAAAGAAAAAAACAGAGTGTTCTTATTCAAAACGCCCTGTGATCTTCAACCAATTCTGTGCTTCAATATAATTACCAGGGGTAAGGGCTATAGCTTGTTTCCAATATTCAGCGGCTTGATTAAACCAATACTCCGCAATTTCAGAGTCTCCCTGTCGAATGGCCTGTTCTCCGCGGTCGGAATAGGTGAGTCAATTCCTTCCCTTAGAACCGTACTTGAGAGTTTCCTGACTCATACGGCTCCGCAGTCAATTCTTTTGGTGTTCCATTATTTTTGGGGGAGTTAATCAAAAGAAAAAAAAGAAGTTAATTACATGAGTTTCAAACTTGAATTTTTTTTTTAATAATTTCATTTTTTTAGTTTTATCTTTTCTCCTACCTTCAGAAGAATGAATAAAGTAGCAGCATTAATACTCTCATTATAATTTTCTGAAAGGTAACTATCTCAATTTCATATATCATATACTTTCCTATAATATCATATCAATTTTTATAGAATCTTTGAAAAAGACTTTTCTTTATAAGAAAGAAAAGACTTACTATCTTTGGGATCTGATACTACACCGCTGCTCAAAACCTCAGGGGATCGACTTTATTACATAAGTAGATTCCTAACTTTTCTATCATGATATAAGTAAGCAGTTCTTATTGTATCGGTTCAAAACCTTGTTAATTGATCCTTACGGTGCTTCCTCTATCAATTAGATCTTTTATCCATAGAAAAAATAAGTATCTAGGCATATCTATTTCTTCATATTTTGACTTCTATGAAATTTCTTTCTTTGCTACAGCTGATAAAAATCGTTGTTTTGCACGATATATATGTAGAAAGCCTATTTTTCGAGTATTTATTAGATTAGTATAGTAGATTTGCTCGTTCTTTTCTTTTTTCTTTCTATAGTGGAGATAATCGCACGTAATGACAGATCACGGCCATATTATTAAAAGCTTGGGGTAAAAAAGGGTTTCGTTCGAGTGCCCGAAAATAATATTCCAAAGCTTTCGTATGTTCTCCGTTACTTGTGTGGATAAGGCCTATGTTATAAAGTATATAACTTCGATCATAGGGATCAATTTCTAGTCGCATAGCCTCATAATAATTCTGTAAAGCTTCCGCATAATTTCCTTCAGATTGAGCCGACATCCGTTACGGTCGTCATTCAGTTCAAAGAATCTCCGTTCCAAAACCGTACGTGAGATTTTCATCTCATACGGCTCCTCCCTTATGTGTATAATGATAAAAAAAATACATAGAATCAAAAAAGATTGCATTATTCTCATTATCAACTGAGCAGGGCTAGTGTTTTTACAACAAATCTCTAGCCAACCTTCCTGTAAAATATTTTTTCTTAACATCAAATATGTTGATACTGGATAAAAAACAGTAATTCCAACAATTTCTTTGTCCTCAACGCTGCTTAATTTCCTGGAATTAATCACTTCAATAATCTTCGATGGTTATACGGGTATCCAAAATACGAACGAGATGGATATTTATTGTCCCAACCATTCTTGTTAGTCTCGATCCCGATAAGACAAGGAAGGATATTTTTATTTTACAAAGTTTTCGTGTTGTTGATTCCTAAGCGTAGTGCTTCTTCCCCCATGCCGCCTATTGGTACTAGTAGAGTAGGGTTGACCTAACCCCATAAGTATAGGTATAACCTTTCGCTTAATACTATAAACCTAAAATTGAAGCATATGAGGCTGCGTTGATCGGGGATACACGACAGAAGGAATTAATTGGTTTATTTACAAATTTCACCTTCAGTAAGCGTAGGTTTTTTTTCAATTTTTACCGAAATCGGTAAAAATTGAAAAAAAAAAATCAAATCGCACCATCTCTGTAATAAGTGAATGCCTTTTTTTCTCCTGAAGTTGTCGGAATTATTCGTAATAAGATATTGGCTACAATTGAAAAGGTCTTATCAATAAAATTTTCATTTATTCGAGATCTAGGCATAGGTAGAAATCCATTCTATAATTTAATTATTTATCGCGTGAGAAATAAATAATAATAATCCCACAAACAAAGAAATTGTACAATACAGTACAAAATAACGTAAAAACAGACTCATTAATCAAATTTGTTTATCCTATGGCTTCGTAGGAGTTTTTTTTATTTCTATTTTTCTAGTTCAAATCGGTTTTATGGAACTACCCAAATAGAATATGAATAATTCACTATTAACCCGGTCTCTGGGCATCATTATATAGGAGGGATGGCCGAGCGGTTCAAGGCGTAGCATTGGAACTGCTATGTAAGCTTTTTGTTTACCGAGGGTTCGAATCCCTCTCTTTCCGAACCTTTATCAAATTCATCAATATTACTCATCGCAATGTTTCAAATAAAATGGATACCATTATTTCATATTTCAATTTCAACTTTTTGATATGGATTCGCTATTCCTAATTTTTTCGGTAATACGGAAAATAGCGAAAAAATTAGTAAAGAATTGAAATCTTCCTATATCCATGTCTATGATACATGAATGGCGGAAAATCCTCGAATCAAAACTCTTGTTATTTTAGTTAGGTTTAAATCTGACGAGAATAATATTCTACAACCAGCAATTCATTTATTTTCACACCAACACATTTATTATCTATTATTTGATTGATTAATCCTTTATATTGGAATGGGTAAAGAGTCAAATGATTTGGCAATTTCTCACGGGGGGCTGAATCAAGATAATTTTGAATCAAAGTTCTAGATTTTTGTTCATCCTTCGCTGTAATAATATCTTGAGGTTTACAACGATAACTTGGTATATCTACTATACGACCATTAACTAAAACATGTTTATGGTTAATTAATTGGCGGGCTTGAGGAATAGTCGTAGCCATACCCAACCGAAAAAGTATGTTATCCAAGCGCATTTCAAGTAATTGTAATAAAACCTGACCGGTTGCTCCTTTAGCTTTTCCGGCGATACGAACGTATTTAAGCAATTGTCGTTCGGTAAGACCATAATGAAAACGCAATTTTTGTTTTTCTTCTAAACGAATACAATATTGAGATTTTTTACTGGAGCGCGATTGGTTTGTACGTTCTGTTGGCTTTTTACTAGTCAGTCCTGGTAAAGACCCCAGACGGCGTATTTTTTTGAAACGAGGTCCTCTGTAACGTGACATAAAAACTCCTTTATTTTTAATGGAAAATATCATAAAATGAAGCGAAATCTACTAAAGTATTATACTACAAAGAAGAATTAGACGAATTCTATCAATATCCGAACTTTATTCTATTGTATCTATTGTATTTAAATATAAAAAATACAATAGGTTCTTTTTTTTATTTGTTCTACAGAGATCGAACTCCCTCCATTTTTTTATTTCTAAAAAAAAAAAGACATTATCAATTATGTAAAAAATAAAAAGAAAATCGCGGAAAGCCGGCTATCGGAATCGAACCGATGACCATCGCATTACAAATGCGATGCTCTAACCTCTGAGCTAAGCGGGCTAAATAACATAAATTACGTATACATAGGAATTTAATAAACTACTGAAATCTTAATTATACTTTATACTATACTTCTTTATACTATACTTAATTCTAAATTATTAGCTATTAATAACATAATTAAATTAATAAAAAAAATATAGAATAGCTAATATTTATTATTTATTTCATATTTTAATACATAACATAAAGAACATAACAATTGGAAAATAAGGATTAATAGTTAATATTAATAGAATATATTTCTATCTATTTATCAAATATATGTTTATCAATAAAAACAATATCTTCATCTTAATCAGTATAGTAAGATTTTCTTTTTTTTTTCAGTTTTTAATTCAAATACTATTTCTTTTAATATATTTTGTAATATTTTCTATTCTTTACTATTTTTTTATTTATTTTATTCTATATTTTATTTATTTTTATTTTCATATTCATATATATAATATATATATATATTAATAATAATTTATATAATATAAAATTAAATAAAATTAAAATAAATATAAGAATTTTAATTTTGATTTTGTCTTTCTTTTTTTTCTATCTTATCTATAATATAATGTTAAAATATTCTAAAATATTCTAATTTTTTAGAATTTAGAATATTTTGAATAATGAATAAAATAATTAGATTACAGTGAACAGTAATTTTTATTGCTTACAATAATCTTATCAATCAATAACCTTATTAATAATCTTATTTATATATTAAGTATATTAAGTTTATTAAGTTTATATATTAAGATTAATTAAGATTAAATATGTATAATATATAGAATATAGATTTATACATTACACTTCTAAAATTGGATTATCTAAAAAATTAGATTATTTTTTTATTAAAGTAAATTTGATTAAGTAATTAGCAATTTAATATATGAATATCTAATTCTATATCTATACTAATAGAATAGCCATTATAGTCATTAGATTTGTTTTAGTTATTGTATAGCAATTCTAAATAAATAAAAAAATGAATAAATGGATTGTTTATTAAACAAAAAAAATTCTATTTTAGTTTTTTTTAATTATGGTTATATAGAGTTTAGTTTGTATCTGTCCGGTTTAACGAAAAAAAATGAAAGAAATAAAAAAGCCCAATCCAGATCATAATGAAAGATTCCCCTGTTTTTATTCGCAAAGGTAAAAAAAACTAAGACGAAAAAAAAGAATCGACCATTCAAGTATTAAAAATTGCATGAAAAAAATGATATAAGTAGG